CTCAATCAAATCCTCTTTTTTGACGATTGAATCCACCTCTATGGTCCCATATTTAGTAATTCCTGAACTACTTCTTCTGTATCGGGGATCGTCGAAATAAGCAAGAATACTATTTCTACGTAAAATCCCATTTATGGGTATTTCGATCGAGATACCAGAACGGGGCATTAGTTCTTTCTCCCGTTCTTGATCATATTGGAATGGGATGATGAATCTATTTCTTCGCCTTTTCGCCAATAAATCAGAATTCTCGTGGAGAATGGCAGGATATAGGAAATTCCAATGACCATTAGATATGATTCGATCAGGTCCTGAATAATCAAGAATCCCCTTCCCTTTTTTACTGGAAGGATCCGAACTAAACAATTTGTGTCTCACTCGATCATTAGTCACTGAGAGGTCAGAAATATATCTCCGTTCGACAGAAAGAGAATGAACATTCATTTGATCTTGATCCTTGTGGAGCGAAAAAGTGACTATACTGGATCTGCACGGACCTCCTGATAATATCCATAAATGACTTGTTTTTGGTAATAGATGAACATTACCATATCTATATTCAGGCGCATGGTACACATCGGTACTCCAGTGCATTTCTCCCTCTGAGTCAGAATAAATATGTTTTCGAACCCTCTCTTTAAAATTGAAAGTGGATGTTCCAGCGCGAATCTCAGCAATCACTTGTTCTGATTCTACATATTGATCGTTTTGAACTAAAAGAAAACTTTTTGGTGGAATATTCACATTATGTAGAATATCCTGACTCTCAATAGTTACATACAGGTCTATATAACATAGAAAAGCAGGATGTCCATGACGTGTACGTGTGGGATGAACCAAATCCTCATTGAATTTTATTTTTCCATTAGAAGGAGCTCGTACATGTTCTGCAGTACCACCTGTAAATACTCCACCGGTATGAAAAGTTCTTAATGTTAGTTGAGTCCCTGGTTCCCCAATTGATTGACCTGCAATAATACCTACTGCTTCTCCCAATTCGACCAGGTCGCCATGAGTGGGACTCCGACCATAACATAATCTACAGATCCAAGATGTACTCCTGCAAATAAAGGGGGTTCGAATATATATTGATTGTGCTCGAAAGGTTATGAATCGATTGACAAGTCCAATACCAATATCTTGATTTCGAGTGGCAATGCATCGTAGACCCATATATATATCGTCTGCTAATACACGACCAATTAGTGTTTGGATCAAAATTTTTTCCGTCATCCCATTTCGAGGACTCACGGAAATACCTCGGATAGTGCCACAATCTGTTCTACGCACAACAATGTGTTGAACTACTTCAACAAGTCTACGCGTGAGGTATCCAGCATCTGATGTTCGTACAGCAGTATCCACAACTCCTTTGCGGGCTCCGTAGCAGGAAATTATATATTCCGTTAAAGAAAGTCCTTCGCGTAAATTGCTTTGAATGGGTAAATCAATCATTTGTCCTTGGGGGTCCGACATTAATCCTCTCATACCTACTAATTGGTGTACCTGAGATGCATTTCCTCTAGCTCCCGAAAAGGACATTATATGGACTGGATTAGAAGGATCAGTCATCCTAAAATTAGGATGCATTTCTTGTCTCAAATATTCACTTGTAGCATACCATATCTCAATGGATTGACGCAATTTTTCTACCGCGTGTACATTCCCATAATGATGGTGCTTTTCTAAAATCAAACTTTGTTGTTCAGCATCTTGGACTAGCCATCCCTTAGAAGGTATTGTTAAAAGATCATCAATTCCTAATGAAATGGATGTAGCAGTGGCTTGCTGGAAACCCAGAGTCTTTACTTGATCCAGGATGTGCGATGTATATGCCATTCCGAAGTGATCTATTAATCTGCTAATAAGTCGTTTCATGGCAGTTGCATCTATCACTTTATTGTGAAAAACCAGATCGGCCCGTTCTGCCATAAGTACCTCCATATTCCGCTGAGTAGGATTCGACAATGGGTTTGAGTCAGTGATTTGAAGACTTCCTTTCCTCGATCTTGATTCACGTAGAAATTCAGGAATTATGATACCGGTTGAGCCGTAGAGAACCGAATTCCCACGGTATCACATAATTACGTAGCTTAGGTATCGTATGAGTAGGCCCGACAAAACCCTTGTATGGCTTCTTCTATTTCTCGATAAAAAGAAATATGACCAACAGTTGTTCGAATGTATATACAAAGGATTTCTTTTTTTACACTTCTTACTATTAGATAGTGCCCATAAATCTCATGATAGGTACCCAAAGATTCATATTGAACTTCGATGGGAACTTCTCTTGAGGCAATGACACGTTGATCGAGTCGCCACCGGAGCCACAAAGGACTATCTAAATTGATTCGTTTCTGCCGATAAGCTCCAAGTGCATCATAGGAACTACAAAAATAGGGTTCTTTCTCTTTCGTATACTTATTATCGTCAACCGTTTCATTTTGATAGTTTCTTCGATTACATGGATTATACCTATTTGAACAAATACCTCGACGAT